CCCATTTTTGTTGGGTTAGCCAGAAGAAGTTAATTACATAAGTTTAAAACTCTAATTTTTTGATCAATAAAAAGCTTTATCTTTTCTCCCACCTTCAGAGGAATGAAGTATGGATCGACCCTATATCCTATATATAATAGTGTTAAAATATAGTGTTAGAATTCTCTGAAAGGTAACTATCTCGATTGCATATATGGAATTTATATAATATAGATATAGAATTTTTGAAAAAGACTTTCCTCCCTAATATCCTAATATAATATAAGAAAAAAGAACTTACGATCTTTGGGATCTGATACTACACCGCTGCTCAATACCTTAGTGGATCAACTCTATTACATAATTTGATTCCTAACTTTTATCCTGTATCACGGGATAAGTAAGCAAAGCAGTTCTTAACTCTATCGACCAAATAGCTTGCTAATTGATCTTTACGGTGCTTTCTCTATCAATTCAATCCTTTATCCATGGAGTATATAGGCTTTATCCATTTCTTCTTAATTTTGGTTCTCGTGAAGTCTCTTTACTTGCTACAGCTGATAAAAACCGTTGCTTTAGACGACGCATATGTAGAAAACCTATTTCATTCTAGTATTTACTAGTTAATTGGATCTTTTTTTCTTCTTTCTATAGTAGAGATAGTCGCACGTAATGACAGATCACGGCCATATTATTAAAAGCTTGTGGTAAGAATGGGTTTCGTTCCAGTGCCCGGAAATAATATTCCAAAGCCCTTGTATGCTCTCCGTTGCTTGTGTGTATAAGTCCTATGTTATAGAGTATATAACTTCGATCATAGGGATCAATTTCTGGTCGCGTAGCTTCATAATAATTTTGTAAAGCTTCCGCATAATTTCCTTCGGATTGAGCCAACATCCGTTACGGTCGTTCATTCTATTCAAAGAATCTCCGTTCCAGAACCGTACGTGAGATTTTCATTTCATATGGCTCCTCCCTTCTTTCTGCGCATAGTACTAAGGGAAATAATCCATGAAATTCAAATTTGACTATTCTCATTATGAACTGAAAGGAGCTAGTATTTTTACAAGAAATCTCTAGCCAGCCTTCCTGCAAGAGGTTTTTTATTAACACCAACTGTATTAGTACTAGATGGAAATGGTAACTCCAACAATTTCTTTGTCCTCAACGCCCCCTATTTCCAGGAATTAGTCACTTCAACGATCTTTGATGGTTATACGGATACCCAAAGTACGAACGAGATGGATGTTTGTTGTCCCAACCATTCTTGTTAGCCCCGATACCGATAAGGAAAAGGGTAATTTATAACAAAGTTTTCATGTTGTTGATTCCTAGGTGTAGTGCTTCTTCCCCTATGCTGCCTATTGGTACTAGTGGAGTAGGATTGACTCGCAATACGGAACCCATAGGTGTAACCTTTCGCTAAATACTAAAATCAACAATTGAAGCATCCGAGGCTGCATCAATCGAGGATACACGACAGAAGGAATTGTTCTATCTACAAACTTCACCTTCACCAAGCGTGGGTTTATTTTAATAATTTGGTTTTTTCTATCTCGAACTATGTCTCTTTTCTTTCTCGTAATACTGGACCTAAAAAAAAGAATCAAATCGCACCATCTCTGTAATAGGTAAATGCCTTTTTTTCTCCGGAAGTTGTCGGAATTATTCGTAATAAGATATTGGCTACAATTGAAGAGGTCTTATCAATAAAATTTGCATTTATCTGAGATCTTGGCATAATTAACAATCCATTCTATAATTCTTTTCATTACCCTTAGGGTAAGGGGAAAATGATCCCGCAAACTAAAGGAATTGTACGGTACGAAATAACATAAAATAAAAACAGACTAATTATAAAAAAAGATATGGACCTTTTGTTTGGATTGGACAAGGAGAGATATGAAATATTGAAATCAGATTCGATTTCATTCGAATTTCGTAGTATAACAACGAACGGAACTATAATAAATATTTCATCTAAGTTGAAAATAAATATTTCATCTAAGTTGAATAACCGAGGATTGTACTGCGGATTCTGATAATTCGAGAAGTTTTTATTTGGTTATGATCCAAAGAAGAAACAAAAAACAAAACGGATACTTACCTTAGTCTAATCCATTTTTTTTTTATAGAAAAATTATTTCGTTTTGTTTTTTGTTTGCATAACATGTATATGCCATGTCATACAATTTAAATATAAAAATACACGGGACGATTCAATAATTTGTATTAGATCTATGGGATAGCTAATGAGCTAAATTTTTGTTGAGAAATAGAAAATTTTATTTGATTTGAAAGGAATTTTTCCTATGGAACTATTCATCAGTCGCACTTGTACTGCAATAATATGAATGACTCGCTATTCACTATTCACTCGGTTTCTGGTCAATAATAAGATTATGTAGGAGAGATGGCCGAGTGGTTCAAGGCGTAGCATTGGAACTGCTATGTAGACTTTTGTTTACCGAGGGTTCGAATCCCTCTCTTTCCGTTTATCTTAATTCACCAACGTTACTGA